TTTGCAATTTGTGAGGGTCGTTCTAGCTATATACGAAATTCTTGATTAATAATAAGATAAGTAAATTTTTGGGGGAACTCCATATAATCGATTTATTGAATCGGTTATTATTCTTAACTAGCATAAAAGAGATAAAAACCGGAGATTTTCTGTGATTAGTTGATATTTAAAATATATAATTCAAATAGGCAAATCGAAAAAAAAGATGGTTGAATCAAAATAATTCCTTTTTAAGTTCTATTTCTTTCAGAGGGTAATATGAATGTTCTATTATGTTCTATCAAAACACTAAAAGGTTTATACGATATATCCGGTGTGGAAGTAGGCCAACATTTCTATTGGCAAATAGGAAGTTTCCAAGTCCATGCGCAAGTACTTATTACTTCTTGGGTCGTAATTGCTATTTTATTAGGTTCAGCTATTCTAGCTGTTCGTAATCCACAAACCATTCCTACTGATGGTCAGAATTTCTTTGAATATGTCCTTGAATTCATTCGAGACGTGAGCAAAACTCAAATTGGAGAAGAGTATGGTCCATGGGTTCCCTTTATTGGAACTATGTTTCTATTTATTTTTGTTTCGAATTGGTCAGGGGCTCTTTTACCCTGGAAAATTATACAGTTACCTCACGGGGAATTAGCCGCACCCACAAATGATATAAACACGACCGTTGCTTTAGCTTTACTTACTTCAGCAGCATATTTTTATGCGGGCCTTACAAAAAAGGGATTGGGTTATTTCGGTAAATATATTCAACCAACGCCAATCCTTTTACCTATTAACATCTTAGAAGATTTTACAAAACCATTATCGCTTAGTTTTCGACTTTTCGGAAATATTTTAGCTGATGAATTAGTAGTTGTTGTTCTTGTTTCTTTAGTACCTTTAGTAGTTCCTATACCTGTCATGTTCCTTGGATTATTTACAAGCGGTATTCAAGCTCTTATTTTTGCAACCCTAGCTGCGGCTTATATAGGCGAATCCATGGAAGGTCATCATTGACTAGTTTCCGACACAGTCTTTTTTAGCTTAGCCTGACGCAATCTACGCGCCGTTTAAGGTAATCCACTTAGGGAAGATAAATATACAAATAAGGTATAAATAAAGATATAGACGATCTAGAGTAATTGTAAAAAAGGTTACGATATTTTTTAGTTGTAAAAAAAAAAATATGGATTGGTTTGCGTAGGAATGGGGGGTCGAACTAGGTGTATATAATCTAATCGCTATAAGACAACTCTTGTGAATCTTTCGAAGAATGATTCGAGAATCCCGATGACTTTAAGATACAATATTTGAGGATACAATATTTGGTTTACGGTATGGGGGAAAAACACGTATATGTGATATTAGACATTAACTAGGTATATGAACTAAAGATATATCTAATTTGTCTTACTATTGTGAATTTAGATAGGGATTTCAATAGAAACCTTTCCATTTCGTCGGTAATTGTGAATTGAATATTGGTTGATTGTATCATTAACTATTTCTTTATTTTTGTTTTGGCGCGAGGAACTTATCATGAATCCACTGATTTCTGCCGCTTCCGTTATTGCTGCTGGATTGGCTGTCGGGCTTGCTTCTATTGGACCTGGGGTTGGTCAAGGTACTGCTGCGGGACAGGCTGTAGAAGGGATCGCGAGACAACCAGAGGCAGAAGGAAAAATACGGGGTACTTTATTACTTAGTCTAGCTTTCATGGAAGCTTTAACAATTTATGGGTTAGTTGTAGCATTAGCTCTTTTATTTGCGAATCCTTTTGTTTAATCCTAAAAACACATATTTTTATTTATTTCCGTGGATTTGTTGATCTTGTTTTTTCGAATTATTTTAATATTTAACTCCTACAATTTAATTACTTAGGAACAATAACCCACGGAAATCCCTGGTTTAAGAATTAGGATCCAACTCACTTTTTCCTTTAACTTCTTAGTCCAATGGACGGACTTTTTTTAGGAAGTATTGCAATTGTATTGTAACAAACGAGGTATTTCGCAACTGACCTGTATAAGACCTGGTACCTAATTTGAATCGAACTAATTCGAATCGAATAAGTATCAAGCTTATTGGAAATTTCCAATAATTGGAAATTTCCAATTGAAAAAAAAAAAAATCCATTAAAATCCATTTATAATATCAATATATTTTTTGACTCAATTTAGTATTTTCTATTTAGAAATAGGGAAATTCATAATAAAAGAATACAATTAAAGAATAGAAATAAAAATAAGTAGTCTATCTATAACTAGAAGAAAGCTATAACTATAAGAAAGAGGAGATCATATGAAAAATGTAACCGATTCTTTCCTTTCCCTGGGTTATTGGCCATCCGCGGGGAGTTTCGGGTTTAATACTGATATTTTTGCAACCAATCTAATAAACCTAAGTGTAGTACTTGGTGTGTTGGTTTTTTTTGGAAAGGGAGTGTTAAGTGATTTATTAGATAATCGAAAACAAAGGATCTTGAAGACTATTCAAAATTCAGAAGAATTACGCA